AGGTGATTTGACTATATTTCTGACCAGGAACAGGACCTATCACAAGAATATTTTTTTTAGTAGGGCGATAACTCTGAAAAGAAAGATTGCCCATCTTTTCTTTCATTTCCGGAGAAATACGATCGGGAGGGGCTAATTCGAATCCCTCAGGTAAAATAAGAACAGCCCCTACATTCAAAGATCCCCTTTTACCATTAGAAAGAACTTGTTTCAGTTGGATGTCATAAGGAATTTTAACAACTGCTTCAAATACAGTATCGGGAAGTACCGCTTGTGGAACCTCAATATCCACGGGCTTATTAGCTAAATGACAATTGGCGCATACAATACGACCAGTTGCTTCTCGTGGATTTTCATAACTCTGTTGTGCAAAAATGGGATATGCGTGTGAAATAGATGGCCGAGTTATTACATATATAAATATAATGATCGCTACGGAAATGGATCGAGTCATCTGTTCCTTTATCCAAGAAAAGATATTTCTATTTTGCATGGTCCAATCATTGATCCCGAAAATTTCTACAATAAATTGGGTAGGTTGCTAGTAGAGTTTCCTATCCACGATTCTGCTATTTTACTGGAATCCAGGAGGAATTCCTGGATTGGTATAAATATAAAAAATGGGTAAGATTTTAAATGGTTTGTTTATGTACGAAGTAAAAAACATTATGATTAGATTCATATCAGTGGATCATTCTTTAGTCATTCATTGAATGATAAATCACTACAAGTGACGGAGATACACGATTTAAATAACGGAAGATCCAATATTTTAAAATTGTATCTAGAATGACTGGAAAGGTGGAAACAAGGCCAGATATAATTTGACTATTATGAGAAAATCCAAAATCCTTGTAGACAGAGCCGATCATTAGTTCCCAACCGTGAGGCGAGTGGAATCCAATACATAAATCAGTTAATAAAAGAATAGAAAAAGCTTTTATTGTGTCGCTTAAGTTATAGATAAATTCCCGAACCCAAGAATTAATAATAACAAGTTCTTTATTACCCAGAATAGAATAACCACTTAGAATAGCGAAACTTATTATATTTGTCGAAAAGTGTAAAATGGTATGGATATGACCTTCATTGTACATCTTGACCAATTGTATCGTTTCTTTGTGTATTCCTATACCAAGCTTTTTTATATGTGTATCCGGGTAATCCTTTATAATTTCGTCCAAAATGAAGACTTCTTCTAATTCTATGAATTTCTCTAGAACATTCTTTTCTTGAATATCATTCAAAAAAACTTCAGATTGCCCGGCATTCCACCAATTAGTAACCAAAGATTCCAAACTTTTATTAAGTGAGATAGAAATCCACCAGGGCAAAAAGATTATAGATGTAAGATATAGGAGGGGTTTTAACGCTTTCTTTTTTAGCATTTTAAATCTGTGAATTGTTAATGAAACCAGCAGATTACTCGACTCTATCCAATCTGATATTTCCACGAAACGTGAGTTCTATAACAAGGTATTGAATCCATAGACCTATTCCCCTTTTCAAATTAATTGGTTAGTCCTTGGATCTGGAAACAATATTTTTTTTTATTATTTCTTCAGATAAATTCTATACGCATCTGCTTTTCCTCGAATGAGCACTCTGAAAAAACTAAGTTAAATTGTTATATAACAACAAATATAATTAACGAGGTCTTTACTCAATGCTGCGAAAGCATGCATTCTTCAATAAATTTCAAAATACTTCAATTGGTACGCGCAAAAAGTAGGCCAATTCCGCAGCCTTTTGTTCAATTTCTCGTGGAGTCAAATTCTCATCAGTACGAGTCAAAGGAACGGCACCCTGGCCCCTGATTTCCATATAAAGTACACGCCGAGGAGAAATACCTTCTTTAACCTCTATTCTAATGGACTGAATATCTTTCATAAGGAATCGAAGGAAGATGCGACGATTTCTTCCAGGGAATCCCCAACGAAAAATACACACTATTCCTTTTTTTCTATCGAATCTATCATAACCACTACCTACATTCCACGAAATTGTGCACCACAAATAGGAGCTAATGAACAGACCTGCGATCCCATAGAAAGACATCACGATCCCTTGTGGAAAAAAAAGGATTTGCTGAGAAGGAAATAAGGATATCAGATTCCTACCAAGGTAACTAGAAGTTCCAACCAATAAGAATCCTAGTGAACCTAAAAAAAGGATACAGGCCCAACAGAAATTACTTGTTTTTCGAGAACCGGGTATAAGTTCTACCCATATACGTTCTGATCGCCAGTTCATACTAGATCCAGTTGTTTCAGTTTATTGGAATTGAGAGAATAACCCAAATGAATTTGACTTTATTTTTTTTGTTCCCGAAGTAACTCTCATCAACTAGCACTATTATTATGATTATTATGATGTGAACCCTTAGGAGTAATTCATCAAATCAGTTAGATATAAAAAAAATATCCCCTTCATGTGATCCTACTATGGATATCCATATAGATGATACTTTTACTTTCCATTTCATACATCTGTTGACCCATTTTCAAATAGATATAATGCATTTATCCATATATCATGTTTACACGTGCATAACAGCTCTTTCATTTGTGTTCGGAAGAAGACACATGTTGTACCATATTCCACTAAACAAATAGATAATTGGTATTAGGATCCAAGTTCGAGTCTTAAAATAAAAAAACGAGATTAGATCCCAGCGAATCTAGACAATCTTGTTTTTTTGAACATGAAGAGATAGAGAAGCCATTGCAATTGCCGGAAATACTAGACCCACTAAAGGCACAAAAAAAGAGGGTAAGTTGAAAGTTGTCATAGAATGGATACCTCGATTTAATATTTGTACCTGTTATAAAGATATCTTATGATAAGTATATGTATTATCAGTATATAATAATAGGTATAGGTACAAGAAATGTAGAACTAAATAAGTGTACCTATTCACCTTTATATATTTATTATATATTTATATTTATTATTATTGTTCTCTTATACTATACTTATCTTCTAATAAAGACAAAAAAAGTTTCTTACTAATTATCAAGTCTAACAAATCCGATCCAACAGGGATTCCTAGCAAAAAATGAAAATTATCAGGGAATGAATATAGAAAAATAAATGCAAGATTACTATATGTCTATTTATTTTCTAAATTGTAATTGAATTATTCAATATATATTTTATAATATTAATATTTATAATATGTAACGTAATAAGGGAACGTTCATTTTTTTTTTTTATTTTTATAGAGGTGATAATTAACTCCTTTATCCTGTTTGTTGGTAGAGTCTTCCTGATTAGTAATCAGGAATATAGGTAGAAATAAAATAGATCTGGAGGAAATAAGAAAAAGCGATTATCAACAACTTTTTCCTTTATTAGATCTTATGACCTCGAGTAAAACTCCATGCTTATTATTTTTTAATTTAATTACTATAAACTAAATACTTGTGCACCTCAAAAAAATCTAAATAACTGAATTAAATGATCTACTTGATTGGATTTTGATTCAAGAGAAAGAAACCGTGAAGCTGAAATAACTCACTGAGAACACCTTTTAAAGGATTACGTGGTACGATTGGGTCGAATAAGCCCTTGTGGAATAAATACTCAGCTTCTTGTGAACCATCAGGTACTGTCTTATTCAATGTTTGTTCAATTACTCTTTTACCCGCAAATGCAATGTAGGCATTAGGTTCGGCAATAATGATATCTCCTAACATACCAAAACTGGCGGTCACTCCACCGGTTGTAGGAGATGTAAGGATTGATACGTAGAATAACTTTTTGTTTGATTGATAATCATATAAAGCTGAAGATATTTTAGCCATTTGCATCAAGCTCAAACTTCCTTCTTGCATGCGCGCTCCTCCGGAAGCACACACTATAATAAGAGGTAGAGATCCATTAGTAGCATATTCGATCAAACGGGTGATTTTCTCGCCTACTACGGATCCCATACTGCCCCCCATAAACTGAAAATCCATAATCCCAATTGCTATGGAAATACCGTTTAGTTGACCTATGCCTGTTTGAACAGCCTCGGTTAACCCTGTCTTTTTTTGATAAGAATCAATACGATCTTTATAAGGTTCCTCCTCCGAATGAAATTCAATGGGGTCCACGGAAACCATGTCCTCATCCATAGCACCCCAAGTTCCTGGATCAATCAAAAGTTCGATTCTTTCTGAACTACTCATTTTCAAATGATATCCACATTGTTCACAAATATTCAGTTTTAACCTAAAAAATTTCTTATAATTTAATCCATAACAATTTTCGCATTGAACCCACAAATGGCTGTATTTTTGACTTATATCGGGATCATTATATTTTCCTATCATATCGAAATCACTTGCATTTTCGCTAGTTTGTATAGTGAGACTCTCACTGTCAATACTATTTATGCTTTCACTACAAATGGAACGATAAATGTAACTCTTACTGTAATTGTCCCTACTGCTTGAAATGTGACTATCAATATTGATTTCAGAACGAAGATAATTCTCAATGCAACTAGTAATGTGATTATTCCAGTTATATTGAATATCATACATGGAATGATCATAGTAGTAATTGTCACTCTTAGACCCATAATTCGGATAGCTGGAATTTAGATAACTAGAAAAAAAACTTTCCAGTTCACTCAGAAAAGAATGATCGTCTTCAATCTCAAAAATAAGATTTTCAATATCCAAATATATGGAAAAATTTTTACCATTACTATCCCTAACTAAAAAAGTGTCATCAGAGATCAAACTCCGAATGTCGCTGACACCGAATAAATGATCAACATTATTAGAAGAACTGTTACTATCAACCCAATCATCAATCATATTATTTATAACAGGGTCTTCACCCCCATGGGTATTTCCAAGGGGACCAATACCTTTTAGTGATTTACTTAGCCCACACCTGTGCTCTAACTCCTCCTTAGACAACATCGAATTGAACCACCATTTTTCCATAGAGCCTTCCTGCCCCCCTATTTGAATGAAAATACAATAGATGAATAATCATTCGAT